GACAACGCTTTTAAGGCTGCCCAATATCCCTTACCTTTCCAAATATTTTTACGAATACGCTTTTTTGATATAGAAGTGCGTTTTTTTGGAACTGCCATTTAAAAATTAAGAGGTTACTCATTGTTATAGTTGGATGTGAAAGACATCTATTGGTCAAAACGAATCTATTCATTATCGAGTTATTCTCTAGATAATATATATAGATAAAAGATATGCAAAAATCGTACAAAATCTTACTATAAAAATATAATTTAATTTTTTTATACATTTCTTTCATTTATATTTATACAGAATAAAAAACACCCAAGGATTTAAGAACCCTTTAAAAACCCATTGCCTAATTAAAACTTTAATTTTATATTAATTGGTCAAACTTGAGTAAAGAATACTTCCAAATTCCATTTTAAAATTCGAATCAAACTAGTAATTAATAAAATTAAAGTAATTAATTTGTTAAAAGATACACGTTTTGTTAAAAAAAATCATAGTGATTTTTTTATTAATTTTTATTTTATTTTACCCCCTTTTGATAAATAGAAAAAATCTTATATAAAATGTTAGATATTATAGCGTTTCCTATAAACGTCTTTTTTATTGAAACGTAAAATAATCAATCAATTTTATAATGAAACTAGTTAATGATTTGAAACAAACTGACTAAAAAGCGAGATTAGTACAAAATTTTTACCTTAGTTAATCCTATGATTCATATCATAATCAAGTAATCTTTTTAGTATAATTTTTTATCCTTACTTTATGAATATAAAGTCATCTAATAATAATGAAATTTCGTATTTTCGTTATTTTAAGAAAAATCTTAGTTAATAACTAAATTCGCTTTTTATGAGCAAGTTGGTCATACCATTTGCCCAATTGTAACTTCTTTATTTTAATATTTAAAGTATTTTGGAAAGACCCAGATAATATATAAAATTCGAAAAATATCTTTAAGTTAGTACATCTCTTGATTTTTTTATTGACCCCTTTTGTTTTGAAATTGAAAGGGGGTAGGATCCGGTAAATCGGAAACAGTAAATTAAGAATAAAAAACTTTTTATGAAACTTATGGAACAGACATATCAATATGCGTGGATAATTCCTTTCCTTCCACTTCCAGTTCCTATGTTAATAGGAGCGGGACTTCTTCTTTTTCCGTCGGCAACAAAAAGTCTTCGCCGTATGTGGGCTTTTCAAAGTGTTTTTTTGTTAAGTATAGTCATGCTTTTTTCGATCAATCTGTCTATTCAGCAAATAAATGGCAGTTCTATCTATCAATATGTATGGTCTTGGATCATCAATAATGATTTTTCTTTAGAATTCGGTTACTTGATCGACCCGCTTACTTCTATTATGTCAATATTGATTACTACTATTGGAATTATGGTTCTTATTTATAGTGATAATTATATGTCTTATGATCAAGGATATTTGAGATTTTTTGCTTATATGAGTTTTTTCAGTACTTCTATGTTAGGATTAGTTACTAGTTCTAATTTGATACAAATTTATATTTTTTGGGAATTGGTAGGAATGTGTTCATATCTATTAATAGGGTTTTGGTTCACACGGCCTGTTGCTGCAAATGCTTGCCAAAAGGCATTTGTAACTAATCGTGTTGGGGATTTTGGTTTATTATTAGGAATTTTAGGTTTTTATTGGATAACAGGGAGTTTCGAATTTCGAGATTTATTCAAAATATTCAATAACTTGATTTCTAATAATCATAATGAAGTCAATTTTTTATTTGTTACTTTCTGTGGCGTTCTATTATTTGCCGGTGCAGTTGCTAAATCTGCACAATTTCCCCTTCATGTATGGTTACCAGATGCCATGGAGGGACCTACTCCTATTTCGGCTCTTATACATGCTGCTACTATGGTAGCTGCGGGCATTTTTCTTGTAGCTCGGCTTATTCCTCTTTTCATAGTCATCCCTCATATAATGAATTTAATCTCTTTGGTAGGAGTAATAACAATATTATTTGGAGCAACTTTTGCCCTTGCTCAAAAAGACATTAAGAGAGGTTTAGCCTATTCCACAATGTCTCAATTGGGTTATATGATGTTAGCTCTAGGTATGGGGTCTTATCGAAGTGCTTTATTTCATTTGATTACTCATGCTTATTCGAAAGCATTATTATTTTTAGGATCTGGATCCGTTATTCATTCAATGGAAACTCTTGTTGGATATTCTCCAAATAAAAGTCAGAATATGGTTTTTATGGGGGGTTTAACAAAGCACGTCCCAATTACCAAAACCGCTTTTTTATTAGGTACACTTTCTCTTTGTGGTATTCCGCCTCTTGCTTGTTTTTGGTCCAAAGATGAAATTCTTAATGATACTTGGTTGTATTTACCCATTTTCGCAATAATAGCTTGGTTTACAGCGGGATTAACCGCATTTTATATGTTTCGAATCTATTTACTTACTTTTGAAGGACATTTAAACGTTCATTTTCAAAATTATAGTGGCAAAAAGAATACCCCCTTATATTCAATAT